TTTATTTAAAATTTTAAATTTTAATATACAAATTATAAATAATGGTACAAATAATGAAAAAAAATTAATATTTAATAATTATATATATATATAAATAATTTATATTAATATAAATATATATCTATATTAATAATTTATATTAAAAAGGTAATATTATTTATAAACCTAATAGTCTTATAATTGAAAAAAAATTAGATATATTAATTAATAAAATATTTATATAATATATATATATGTATATAAATATTTTATATATAATATATATGTATATAAATATTTTATATAATTTAAATAATTTTTAAAGTTTAATTAAATAATATATATATAAATTTTATTTAATTATATATATTATTTAATTAAATAAATTATATAGTTAAATAAAATAATTAAATTATTTTAAATAATATAATTAAAAAAAAAAAAAATAGGGGAAAATTATAGTGAGGATTGTACTTATTAAAATTAATTAATAATAATATTATTAAATAATATTAATTTATTTATTAAATTATTATTAAAATAGTTAATTTAGTTAATTATTTTAATTTAAATTTTATAATTTATGTTAATAATTGTTATTTTATTCTAGTTAAAAATTTTATTATTATTTTATTTTACATGTAAATTTTTGTGTGAATTATTATTAATTTTAAAAATTAATAATTTATATTTTATTCGCAGTAATTAATATTAATTATAAAAGAAATTTTGAATTAGTAATAATATATAGTATTGGTAAAATTTGTGCCAGCTACTGCGGTTATACAAATGATGCAAATAAAACATTTTAGTATTAGTTAAATTAATATATTATTAATTTATTTATAAATTTATTAGGTGAAATTTTTAAATTTATTTATTATTAATTTAAAATTTAATTTAAGCTATAAAAATTTTGTAATAAACTAGGATTAGATACCCTATTATTAAAATTAAATAATTAAAATATTGAAGTAGTATTAGTTATATTCTTAAAATTTAAAGAATTTGGCGGTGTTTTAGTCTATTTAGAGGAATCTGTTCTGTTATTGATAATCCACGTTGGACCTAACTTAATTTTGTTTTCAATTTGTATATCGCCGTCATCAGAATATATTATAAGATTAATAATTTTCTGGATATTTTATTAAATAATATGTCAGGTCAAGGTGCAGTTTATGATTAAGTAGAAATGGATTACAATAAATTTATTTATACGAAGAATTTTTTGAAATAAAAATTTGAAGGCGGATTTAATAGTAATATAAAAAAGATTATTTATATGATTTTAGCTCTAAAACATGCACACATCGCCCGTCGCTCTCATTTTTAAAATGAGATAAGTCGTAACATAGTAGATGTACTGGAAAGTGTATCTAGAATGACAATTTAAAGCTTAATTAGTAAAGTATTTCATTTACATTGAAAAGAAATTTGTGCAAATCAATTTAAATTGATAATATTTATTTATTAATTATTTTTTTTTTTATTATATTTATTAATTAAAATAATTTTAATTTTTATAGTTTAAGTAATTTATAATGAAATAATAATTTTAATTATAGTGTATTAGTATTTTAAAAGAAAATTGAAATAATTTGAAAAATTTTTATTAAAAAAGAAAATTTAATTTATTGTACCTTGTGTATCAGGGTTTATTAAATAATTAATTATTATATTAATTTTTCTCGAATTTTAAAGATTTAATTATATATAAAAGTTATTGTGGAATAACTATTTTTAATATATATTTAGAAATGAAACGTTAATCGTTTTAAAATATATCTAGTTTTTTAAGAAATAAATTTAATTTAGTTTATTTATTTTATTTAATTAATTTTATTTAATTAACTAAATAAATAAAATAATATTTTAAGGGATTAGCTTTAAAATAAATTATTATATTTTTATTAATTTTAAAATAAATATAAGCTTAAAAATAGCTATTATTAAAAAATTTGTTATAATTTATTTTTTATATAAAATTATTTATTATAAATTAAATTATTTATTAAAATTTAAATTTTAATTATAAAAATTTATAAATTATGATAAAATTAGTATATTAATTTATATAATGTAATTAATTTGATAGGTTTTAATGAAGAATTCGGCAAATTAAATATATTCACCTGTTTAACAAAAACATGTCTTTTTGTATTTTATTTAAAGTCTAACCTGCCCACTGAATTTTAAAGGGCCGCGGTATTTTGACCGTGCGAAGGTAGCATAATCAATAGTCTTTTAATTGGAGGCTGGTATGAATGGTTGAATGAGATATATACTGTTTTTTTAAAATTTATATAGAATTTTATTTTTTAGTTAAAAAGCTAAAATTTAATTAAAGGACGAGAAGACCCTATAGATCTTTATTTTTATAAATTATAAATTATAAAGAATTTTAAAATTTATATTTTAAATAAAATTTTACTGGGGTGGTATTAAAATTTAAAAAACTTTTATTTAATTTTAACATTGATTTATGAATATAAGATCCTTTATTATGGATTATAAAATTAAGTTACCTTAGGGATAACAGCGTAATTTTTTTAGAGAGTTCATATCGATAAAAAAGATTGCGACCTCGATGTTGGATTAAGAGTTATTTTTAGGTGTAGAAGTTTAAAGTTTAGGTCTGTTCGACCTTTAGATTCTTACATGATCTGAGTTCAAACCGGTGTAAGCCAGGTTGGTTTCTATCCTTAATAATTTATTATATTGTAGTACGAAAGGACCTAATATAAAAAATATAATTTTATTAAAATGAAAATTATTAAAATAATTTACTATTTTGGCAGATTAGTGCAATAAATTTAGAATTTATAAATATAATTATTAATTATAAATAGTATTGTTTATTTTTGATAATATTATACCTTTAATTGGAAGTTTATTATTAGTAATTTGTGTAATAGTAGGAGTAGCTTTTTTAACTTTATTAGAGCGTAAAGTTTTAGGTTATATTCAAATTCGTAAAGGTCCAAATAAAGTAGGATTTAATGGGTTATTACAACCTTTTAGTGATGCTGTAAAATTATTTACTAAAGAACAAACCTATCCATTATTATCTAATTATATTTCTTATTATTTTTCTCCTGTATTTTCTTTATTTTTGTCTTTATTAATTTGAATGTGTATTCCTTATTTAATTAAATTATATTCTTTTAATTTAGGGATTTTATTTTTTTTATGTTGTACAAGATTAGGGGTTTATACAGTTATAATTGCTGGGTGATCTTCTAATTCAAATTATGCTTTATTAGGGGGTTTACGAGCTGTTGCTCAAACTATTTCTTATGAAGTTAGTTTAGCTTTAATTTTATTAAGTTTTATTTTTTTAATTGGAAATTATAATTTTTTAAATTTTTATGTTTATCAATCATATATTTGATTTATTTTTTTTTGTTTTCCTTTAGGTTTAGTTTGACTAGCCTCTTGTTTGGCTGAAACTAATCGAACTCCTTTTGATTTTGCTGAAGGAGAATCAGAATTAGTTTCTGGATTTAATGTTGAATATAGAAGAGGGGGATTTGCTTTAATTTTTTTAGCTGAATATTCGAGTATTTTATTTATAAGTATATTATTTGTTGTAATTTTTTTGGGTAGAGATATTTATAGATTAATGTTTTTTTTCAAGCTTACTTTTATTTCTTTTATTTTTATTTGAGTACGTGGGACTTTACCTCGGTTTCGTTATGATAAGTTAATATATTTAGCTTGAAAAAGATTTTTACCTCTTTCTTTAAATTATTTATTTTTTTTTGTTGGTTTAAAAATTTTTTTTATTTCTTTATTATTTTAATGAATAAAATTTAGTATTAAATTAATAGAAGATTTGGCTTCTTTCTTATGTTTTCAAGACATATGCTATAAAAGCTTATTAATTAATTTAATAATTTATCTCAATACTTAGCCAATAAAGGATTAATAATAAAATAAGAAAAATATAATACTGTTAAAATTTGCCCAGTTAAAATATAAGGGTCTTCTACTGGTCGTGCTCCAATTCATGTAAGTAAAGAAGCTACAATTACTATATTTCAAAATAAAATTTGATTTAATGGATAAAATTGTAATCCCCGGAATTTACTTGAGTGTGTAAAAGGTAAAATTAATAAAATAGCAATTGATAAAACTAAAGCGATTACTCCTCCTAATTTGTTAGGAATTGATCGTAAAATTGCATAAGCAAATAAAAAATATCATTCTGGTTGAATATGAACTGGCGTTACTAAAGGGTTAGCTGGGATAAAATTTTCTGGGTCTATTAATAAGTAATTAAATTTTCAAATAAAAGCAATTAAAATTCATAAAAATACAATAAATCCAAAAATATCCTTATAAATAAAATAAGGATGAAAAGGGATTTTATCTACATTTCTATTTAATCCTAAAGGATTATTTGATCCGGTTTGATGTAAAAATAATAAATGAATTATTATTAAAGCTAAAATAATAAATGGAAAAATAAAGTGAAAAGTAAAAAATCGAGTTAAAGTTGCATTATCAACAGCAAATCCCCCTCAAATTCATTGAACTAAATCTATTCCTAGATAAGGAACAGCAGATAATAGATTTGTAATAACAGTTGCTCCTCAAAAAGATATTTGACCTCATGGAAGTACATATCCTAAAAATCCTGTTGCTATTGTTAAAAATAAAATAATTACTCCAGTATTTCATGTTATATGAAATAAATAAGATTCATAATATACCCCTCGTCCTACATGAATAAATAAACAAGCAAAAAAAAAAGATGCTCCATTTGCGTGACAAATTCGTAAAAATCATCCATTGTTTACGTCTCGACAAATATGATTCACTCTATTAAAAGCAGTTTCAATATCTGCAGCATAATGTATAGCTAAAAATAATCCTGTTAAAATTTGAAGTATTAAACATAAGCCAAGTAATGACCCAAAATTTCATCAAGCTGAAATATTTGAAGGGGCTGGTAAATCTACTAATGCATTATTAGCAATTCTAATTAATGGGTGAGTTTTTCGAATAGGTTTAAACATTAATTTATTGGGCGTAATGGCCCATAAAATTTTTTTGTAATTTTTACAGTTACAAGTAAAGTTAAAAATAAATAATTAATTAATAATAAAGTAATTATATTTGTAGGAAAATTATATATTTTATTTAACGATAAAATATTTTCATTAATTAAATTATTTATTAATGAAATTTTTTCTATTTCTATATTAGAAATAAATTGTTCAATAAAAGATTTATCTAAAATAAAAAATATAATAATTATTGTTATAAAAAATATGATTCTTAATAATGTTAATTTAAAAGATATAGAAAATATTTCATTTGATGATAAAGATGTTACATAAATAAATAAAATTAATATACCTCCTAAAAAAATTAAAAATAATACATATGAAAATCAAAATGTTTTTACATAAATTCCAGTAAGTAAACATGTTAAAAATGTTTGAATTAATAACATTAGTCCTATTGAAAGAGGATGTTTTATTTGTATAAAAATAAAACTTATAATTAAACAAATAGTTATAATAATTAATTTTGTAATATCAAGAAATAGTTTATAAAAAATATTAACTTTGGGAGTTAGTGAAAAAGAGTTTTCTTTTTTCTTGAAGCTTAAAAAGAATATTTCTTATTTTTAGTTTACAAGACTAATGTTTTATTAAACTATTTAAGCTTCTAATGGCAAATATATTTTTAATGTTTTATCTTTCTATAATTATATTTTTATTTGGTTGTATAGTATTTGTTTCTAATCGTAAACATTTATTGTCTACTTTATTAAGATTAGAATATATAGTTTTAAGATTATTTATTTTTTTATTTTTTTATTTAAATTTTATGAATTATGAAACATATTTTAGAATATTTTTTTTAACTTTTTGTGTTTGTGAAGGGGTTTTAGGTCTTTCTATTTTAGTTTCTATAATTCGAACTCATGGTAATGATTATTTTCAAAGTTTTTCTATTTTACAATGTTAAAGTTTATTTTTATAATATTATTTATATTTCCTTTATCTTTTTTAAAGAATTTTTATTGAATGGTTCAAAATTTAATTTTTTTATTAACTTTTATGTTTATGATTAATTTAAGTTCATTGAATTATTTTAATTATATTTCTTATTATTTTGGTTTAGATATAATTTCTTATGGGCTTATTTTATTAAGTTTTTGAATTTGTGGTTTAATATTAATAGCAAGAGAAAAAGTATTAAGAAATTTTAATTATGAAAAATTATTTATTTTTATAATTTTATTTTTATTATTGATATTAATTTTAACTTTTAGTTCAATAAGAGTTTTTATATTTTATTTATTTTTTGAAGCTAGTTTAATTCCAACTTTATTTTTAATTTTAGGGTGGGGATATCAGCCTGAACGTTTACAAGCGGGGGTTTATTTATTATTTTATACTTTATTAGCTTCTCTTCCTTTATTAATTGGTATTTTTTATATTTTAAATTTTATAAATACTTTATCTTTTACTTTATTATTAAATTTAAGTTTTATAAATATAAATTTATTATATTTATCTTTAATTTTTGCTTTTTTAGTAAAAATACCTATGTTTTTAGTTCATTTATGACTTCCTAAGGCCCATGTTGAAGCCCCAGTATCTGGTTCAATAATTTTAGCTGGAATTTTGTTAAAATTAGGGGGTTATGGGCTTCTTCGAATATTTTCTTTATTACAAATTTCGGGAATAAAATATAATTATTGATGAATTAGTGTGAGTTTAGTGGGGGGTGTATTAATTAGTTTAGTTTGTTTACGTCAAACTGATTTAAAGGCTTTAATTGCTTATTCTTCAGTAGCTCATATGGGAATTGTCTTAAGAGGGTTATTAACAATAACTTATTGAGGATTAACCGGTTCATACGCTTTAATAATTGCTCATGGTTTATGTTCATCTGGGTTATTTTGTTTAGCTAATATTTCTTATGAACGAATAGGAAGACGAAGTTTATTAATTAATAAGGGTTTATTAAATTTTATACCTACTTTAAGATTATGATGATTTTTATTATGTTCAGGTAATATAGCAGCACCTCCTACATTAAATTTACTTGGAGAAATTTCTTTATTAAATAGAATTGTTAGATGATCTTGAGTTTCAATAATTATGTTAGCTTTTTTATCTTTTTTTAGTGCAGCTTATTCTTTATATTTATTTGCTTATAGTCAACATGGTAAAATTTATTCAGGGGTTCATTTTTTTTCTGTTGGGACAGTTCGAGAATTTTTATTGTTAATATTACATTGATTACCTTTAAATTTATTAATTTTAAAAAGAAGTTTTTGTATATTATGAATTTATTTAAATAGTTTAAAAAAAATATTGATTTGTGGTGTCAATGATATGAGGTTTCATTTTAGATCGTGAATTATTTAATTAATTATTGTAAAATTAGTTTTTATTTTTTAATTTGTATTAGTTTCTCTTTATTTTTAATTAGTTTAAAATTTTTATTAACAGATTTAGTTTATTTTATTGAGTGAGAAATTTTATCTTTACAGTCTATATCAATTGTAATAACTTTTTTATTTGATTGAATAAGTTTAATGTTTATATCTTTTGTTTTATTGATTTCTAGATTAGTTATTTTTTATAGAAATCAATATATAGAAGAAGATTATAATATTAATCGATTTATTTTATTAGTTTTAATATTTGTTATATCTATAATAATATTAATTATTAGTCCTAATTTAATTAGTATTTTATTAGGATGAGATGGTTTAGGATTAGTTTCGTATTGTCTAGTAATTTATTTTCAAAATGTAAAGTCTTATAATGCTGGGATATTAACAGCATTATCAAATCGAATTGGAGATGTGGCCTTATTATTAGCAATTGCTTGAATATTAAATTATGGAAGTTGAAATTATATTTTTTATTTAGAAATAATAAGAAAAAATTTAGAAATAATAATTATTGGGGGGTTAGTTATATTAGCTGCTATAACAAAAAGTGCTCAAATTCCTTTTTCTTCTTGATTACCAGCAGCTATAGCTGCTCCTACCCCTGTGTCTGCTCTTGTTCATTCATCTACGTTAGTAACTGCCGGAGTTTATTTATTAATTCGATTTAATATTTTATTAATAAATTGATGAATAGGGCAATTTTTATTACTAATTTCTGGTTTAACTATATTTATAGCAGGATTAGGGGCAAATTTTGAGTTTGACTTAAAAAAAATTATTGCTTTATCAACTTTAAGACAGTTAGGATTAATAATGAGAATTTTATCTATAGGATTTTATAAATTAGCTTTTTTTCATTTATTAACGCACGCTTTATTTAAGGCTCTATTATTTATATGTGCTGGATCAATTATTCATAATATAAAAAATTCTCAAGATATTCGGATAATAGGGAGTTTAAGAATAAGAATACCCTTAACTTGTAGTTGCTTTAATGTTGCTAATTTAGCTTTATGTGGAATACCTTTTTTGGCAGGGTTTTATTCAAAGGATTTAATTTTAGAAATAGTAAGACTATCTTATGTTAATATTTTTTCTTTTTTTCTTTTTTTTTTTAGTACAGGATTAACTGTATGTTATTCATTTCGTTTAGTTTATTATTCAATAACAGGAGACTTCAATAGAAGAGTTTTACATCCTTTAAATGATAGGGGTTGAACAATGTTATTTAGAATTTTTTTTTTAATAATTATAGCTGTAATTGGGGGGAGAATATTAATATGATTAATATTTTTAAATCCAAGAATAATTTGTTTACCCTTTGAAATGAAAATATTAACTTTATTTGTTTGTATTTTAGGGGGTTTAATTGGTTATTTAATAAGAAATGTAGGCTTATTTTTTACTAATAAAGCTTTATATTTTTATAATTTTACTAATTTTGTTGGTTCAATATGATTTATACCTGTTATTTCAACTATTGGAGTAATTAATTATCCATTAAAATTAGGATTATATTCTTATAAAAGTTTTGATCAAGGGTGAAGAGAATTTTTTGGGGGACAAATATTATATAATCAGTTAAAAAAGTATTCTTTATATTTACAAGAATTTCAAAGTAATAGTTTAAAAATTTATTTATTAAGATATATATTATGGTTTATTATTTTATTAATAATAATTGTATTAGTTAATTAATTTAAATAGCTTAATTTAGAGCATGACACTGAAGATGTTAGGGTGATTATTATAATCTTTAGATATTTATAAAAAAATAAATTTTTATTTTTACATTGAAAATGTAATGTTTTAATTAAACTATATAAATTGAAATATGGTGATCAAGAAAAAGCTGCTAACTTTTATCTTTAATGGTTTAATTCCATTTATATTTCTTTTAATTGGAATAATAAATTCAATTTTATCATTAACAGTGATATACCTCTTTTTGGTTTCAATTAATAAGATAAATTGAAAAATTCAATACTTTTTAAATGCAAATTAAATGTTATAGTTAACTATTATCCTAATAAAATATGGGTGAATTTCACCTAAGATTAGGCCGAAACTAATTGCAATTTATCGCTTCATATTTATTCATTTCATTCTAATGCTCCTTGGTTTCATTCATGATATAAACCAATTAATAAAATAAAAATAAAAAAAAGACTTGTAATTGTTCAATTTATTAAATTTGAAGTTTTAATAATTATGATTATAGGTAATAATAAAGCAATTTCTACATCAAAAATTAAAAAAATAATTGCAATTAAAAAAAATCGAAGAGAAAAAGGAAGCCGAGAAGAGTTTATTGGGTCAAATCCACACTCAAAGGGTGAACATTTTTCTCGGTCTAAAAGTGTTTTTTTTGATAATAATGTAGCTAATATTATTACAATAATTGTAATAATGAAAATAATTGTTGTTATAATTGATAATATTAATATTATTTATACTAAAATTATTTAGTCCTTGTGATTGGAAGTCACATATACAAATATATACTTTATAAATATCTACCTCATCAATAAATAGAAATATATAAAAATAATCATACTACATCAACAAAATGTCAATATCAAGCAGCAGCTTCAAATCCAAAATGATGGTTTTTAGAAAAATGGTAATTAATATGACGCAAAAAACAAATTAATAAAAATGTTGTTCCAATTAAAACATGTAATCCATGAAACCCTGTTGCTATATAAAATGTTGATCCATAAACTGCGTCAGCGATTGTAAATGGAGCTTCAATATATTCATATGCTTGTAAAATTGAAAAATATACCCCTAGAATAATTGTAAAAAATAATCCTTGAGTAGCTTGTGAATGATTACTTTCTATTAAAGCATGATGGGCTCATGTAACTGTAACTCCAGAGGCTAATAAAATTGCTGTATTTAAAAGAGGAATTTGAAAAGGGTTAAAAGCTAAAATTCCTACAGGAGGTCAAGTTATTCCTAATTCAATAGTTGGGGATAAGCTTCTATGAAAGAATGCTCAAAAAAATGAAATAAAAAAAAATACTTCTGATACAATGAATAAAATTATTCCTCATCGTAATCCAATTGTTACAGGAAAAGTATGAAGTCCTTGAAATGTTCCTTCTCGTGAAATATCTCGTCATCATTGGTATATTGTTAAAAGAGTAATAATATTTCCTAAAATAAATAAAGTTATTGTATATTGGTGAAATCATTGAACTAAACCAGAAACAGTAGTTATTGCTCCAATAGCTCCAGTTAAAGGTCATGGACTATAATCTACTAAGTGAAATGGGTGATTTGCGTGTGTTGACATTAATTTACTTCTCTTGAGTAAAGAGTACTTAAAACTGCAAATACATAAGATTGAATAATTGCAACTGCTGATTCTAAAACTAATAAAGCAATTTGTGTTGTTAAAATTAATGATAAAATAATATAATTTGTAGATATAGGTCCAGTATTACCTAATAAAGTTAATAATAAATGTCCTGCAATTATATTTGCTGTTAATCGAACAGCTAATGTTCCTGGACGAATGACATTACTAATAGTTTCAATGCATACCATGAAAGGTATTAATACAGGAGGAGTTCCTTGAGGAACTAAATGAGCAAATATATGTTGAGTATGATTAATTCATCCATATAATATAAAGCTTAATCATAAAGGAAATGCTAAAGCTAAAGTTAATGTTAAATGACTAGTTCTTGTAAAAATATAGGGAAATAATCCTAAAAAATTATTAAATATAATTAAAGAAAATAATGAAATAAATATTAAAGTTCTTCCATTATGTCCATTTGGTCCTAATAATGTTTTGAATTCTTTGTGTAATGTTAATAAAATATTATTTCATACTACCTGGAATCGGTTAGGTATTAATCAAAATGAAAAAGGAATTAATAATAAACCTAAAAAAGTTCTTAATCAATTTAAAGATAAATTTAAAATAGTAGTAGATGGATCAAAAACAGAGAATAGATTTGTTATCATTTTCAATTTAATTTATTAAATTTAATATTTAATGATTGAGATGTTTTTAATGGTGTATAAAAAAAACAAAAGTAATTTAAAATATTAAAAATTACTAAAGTTATAGAAAATACAAAAAATAAAATTAACCAATTAATAGGTGCTATTTGTGGGATTAAAAAATATTAGATTATACTAATTTTTTTAGTTTGACATACTAAGGTTTTTATAAAACTAATTTTTTTTATTGTTTTATTTCATTAGAAGTAAGTGCTAATTTACTATTATATGATTTAAGAGATCATTACTTGCTTTCAGTCATCTAATGAATTTGTTATAGAAGTAATTCATTTAATAAAATAATTTATTGGAATTCTTTCAATTACAATTGGTATAAATCTATGATTAGCTCCACAAATTTCTGAACATTGACCAAAAAATAATCCAGGTCGATTAATTAAAAAATTAAGTTGATTTAATCGACCAGGTGTTGCATCAACCTTTACTCCTAAAGAAGGAACTGTTCATGAATGAAGAACATCTGTTGCTGTTACTAAAATTCGAATTTGGTTATTTATTGGTAATACTACTCGATTATCTACATCTAATAAACGAAACCCTCTTATCTCTAATTCATTAGTTGGAATTATATAAGAGTCAAATTCTAAATTTAAAAAATCAGAATATTCATAACTTCAGTATCATTGATGGCCAATTGATTTTAAAGTAATTGATGGGGTATTAATTTCATCTATTAAATATAATAATCGTAAAGAAGGAAATGCAATAAATATTAAAACAATTGCAGGTAATACTGTTCAAATAATTTCAATTGTTTGTCCGTGTAATAAATATCGATTAGTAAATTTATTAAATAATAATATTCCTATAATATACCCTACTAAAATTGTTGTTATTGTTAAAATAAGAAGAGTATGATCATGGAAAAAATTTAATTGTTCTATTAAAGGAGAAGAACTATCTTGTAACCCTAAATTTGCTCATGTTGCCATTTTCTAATAAAAGATAAAATCTTTATATATGAAGCTTAAATTCATTGCACTAATCTGCCATATTAGAAATTATTAGTTAATAAAGGTAATTCTGCATAAGTATGTTCAGCGGGTGGAAGAGTATGATATCATTCAATTGATGAAGATAGTTGCATAGGAAATGATGGTGTTCGTTGTGTAATTATACTTTCTCAAATAATAAATAAAAAATATAAAATTGCAAATAATGAAATTGTTCTTCCTAATGATGATACAATATTTCATGCTAAATAACTATCTGGAAAATCTGAATATCGTCGAGGTATCCCAGCTAAACCTAAAAAATGTTGAGGGAAAAATGTTAAATTTACTCCCACAAATATTATAGCAAATTGAATTTTCAATCAAACTGGGTTTATTGTAAGTCCTGTTAATAAAGGATATCAGTGAACAAATCCTGCTATAATAGCAAATACTGCTCCTATTGATAATACATAATGAAAATGGGCGACAACATAATAAGTGTCATGTAAAACAATGTCAATTGACGAATTAGCTAATACTACTCCAGTTAATCCTCCTACGGTAAATAAAAATACAAATCCAAAAGCTCATAGTATAGCTGGGCTATAAGTTAATTGAGTCCCGTGAAGAGTAGCTAATCAACTAAAAATTTTAATTCCTGTTGGAACTGCAATAATTATAGTTGCAGAGGTGAAATAAGCTCGAGTATCAACGTCTATTCCTACTGTAAATATATGATGAGCTCATACAATAAACCCTAATAAACCAATTGCTAATATAGCGTAAATTATTCCTAGATTTCCAAAAGTTTCCTTTTTTCCTCTTTCTTGAGTAATAATATGAGAAATTATTCCAAATCCTGGTAAAATTAAAATATAAACTTCAGGATGTCCAAAAAATCAAAATAAGTGTTGGTATAAAATTGGATCTCCTCCTCCAGCTGGGTCAAAAAATGAAGTATTTAGATTTCGATCTGTTAATAATATAGTAATTGCTCCAGCTAAAACAGGTAAAGATAATAATAATAATACTGCTGTAATTACTACTGATCAAACAAATAAAGGTATTCGATCTAAAGTAATTCCTGGAGATCGTATATTAATTACTGTAGTAATAAAATTTACTGCCCCTAGAATTGAAGAAATTCCAGCTAAATGTAGAGAAAAAATAGCCAAGTCTACAGAAGCTCCAGCATGAGCAATTCCTGAAGAAAGAGGGGGATAAACAGTTCACCCTGTTCCTGCTCCATTTTCTACTATACTTCTAGAAATTAATAAAGTTAGTGATGGGGGAAGTATTCAAAATCTTATATTATTTATTCGAGGAAATGCTATATCAGGGGCCCCTAATATTAAAGGTACTAATCAATTTCCGAATCCTCCAATTATAATTGGTATTACTATAAAAAAAATTATAATAAAAGCATGTGCTGTTACAATAACATTATAAATTTGGTCGTCTCCAATAAAAGCTCCTGGATGTCCAAGTTCTGCTCGAATTAAAATACTTAAAGATGTTCCTACTATTCCGGCTCAAGCACCAAAAATAAAATATAATGTACCAATATCCTTATGATTTGTTGAAAATAATCATTGTCGCGATTAAATGGCTGAAGTTTAGGCAATAAATTGTAAATTTATTTATGAGAATTATTCTCTTTAATCAGGCTTTATAGTCACTAATGATATTAGACTGCAATTCTAAAGGAATAAATAATTTATTAAAGCTTAAGAATTAAAAGATTAATACAAGTATTTTCAGCTTTGAAGGCTATTAGTTTATTTAACTTAAATTCTTATATAATTCTATAAAATATAAAAATTATAACTAATCCTCTAATAGAAATGAAATTAAAGATTAAATTAATAAAAGAAATTTTATTATTATAATTATTTTTTAATATTCAAGTATTTTTTTGATAATTTAATATAAAGATTCTGTAAGAAAGTCGAAGATAAAAATATAAAGTAATTAAAGTTAAACATACTCTAATTGTTAAAATAAATAATTGTCCTATATTAGTTAAATTTTGAATTACTAATCATTTAGGTAAAAATCCTAAAAAAGGAGGTAATCCCCCTAAAGATAATAAATTTAAAAAAATTAAAAGTTTAATAATAGGATTTATTAATGAAATATTAAATAATTGATTAAAATAAAATAATTTAAAATTATTGAATATTAAAATAATTGAAAATGAGAGTAATGAATATATTAAAAAATATGTTATTCATAATATTTCATTATTTATTATTGCTAATAATATTCATCCTAAATGATTAATAGATGAAAATGCTATTAATTTTCGAATTGAAGTTTGATTTAATCCTCCTAAAGATCCAATTAATATTGATAAAATAATTGTAATTATAAAGAAATTATAAATAAAATTATATGAAATTAATATTAATGGAGCAATTTTTTGTCAAGTTATTAAAATTAACCCATTAATTCAAGAAATTCCTTCTATAACTTCAGGGAATCAAAAGTGAAAAGGAGCTGCTCCTCTTTTTAATAAAAGAGTAGAAAGAATTAAAATTTCATTAAAATTATTATATAATATGAAATTATTATTATATAAAAACATTAATATAATAATTGCAAATAATAAAATAGAAGAAGCAAAAGCTTGAGTTAAAAAATATTTTAAAGAACTTTCTGATGTTAATAAATTTTTTTTGTTATCATTTATTAGGGGGATAAATGATAATAAATTAATTTCTAACCCTATTCATGCTCCTAATCAAGAATTAGATGAAATAGTAATTAATGTTCCAAAAACTAATGTAATAAAAAAAATATTATTAGAAATTTTCTTAATTAAAAAGAAAAGGATTATAACCTTTATAAGTGGGGTATGAACCCAATAGCTTAATTAGCTTATCTTTTTATATTTTAGTGTAAGATGCACAAAAGATTTTGATTCTTTTAGGAATAGTTTAATTCTATTAAATATAATGAATGAAATATTAAATTTCATGATTTACCCTATCAAGGTAATCCTTTTATCAGGCAATTCATT